TGCGTATGCGTATGCGTATGCGTATGCGTGTGCGTGTGCGTATGCGTGTGCGTGTGCGTATGCGTATGCGTATGCGTGTGCGTACAAAAGTTTACTAAAATTTTTATGTCCGTCAAGCATGGAAAGAATGTCCCGGCTCATAATTATGAGGATGGAGGAGGTACATCGAGGTGCTCGTCTACAATAAGTGCACCGGTTCAGGGCCCGCCGCGGCCATGGTGAGTCCAAGCATACCCCAAAAATAAAAAATACCAAATGCATGACACCACAGTTATGTGTGAGCATGGGCTGATTAGTCATTAGTCCATCGAGATGTCTTATTTAAGAGGAACGTGTGGGCGATTTTAGGTGAGATGGCCCTGGGGTAAGAACCAGATGCCAGGTATAGTTTCATACTAGAAACCCCCAAGTGGGATGGGCCCGGAGCGAGAAGAGGGATCCGAGGTGGGCGGGTTGCTGGTTTCACGGAGGTTGGTAGATTAAGAGACTCCTGGGGGAGGGGGATAGTCATATGGACGAGAAATGATTTGACTTGGATGGTGTATGTCCGATAACGGAATTAATGTACTATGTTGATTATGCAGGGAATTTATGGTGGATATTCGTGTTGAAAGGTAGTTAATGTCCTGTAAAGGGAGGAATGTACTATGTACGATAAGGAATTATGTACTGGCTTATATGCATGGGGTTATGGGTTAATGTACGATTAAACATAGAATGTCCTATGTACTTTTTACATTTATAGTACTAGAACATGTTTATGGGGACATGCAGTAATGCACGACGTACATAGTGTTGTAGTAAAATTTGTTAATACTGACAAAGCAGTTGGAGTGTGCTTTGGCTTATCAGAGGGTAGTTTAAGAAGAATTTCAGCTTTGGGTGCTGATGGTGGGGCTAGGGCCTCTTCTCTGATGTCCCCGGGAGAGTGACTTTCCATTTTTGATTTACAAGATCAGGGTAATATTTATACTACGGGGGCCTTCATTTGAGAATTTTATTTTCAATGAGGCTGGCAAGGGGGAGGAGGATAAGGATAATTGAGAAGTAGAGAATAGAAGCTACTTGGCCGATAGTAATAAATGGATGTTCAACTGGTTGCCCTCCAATTCATGTTAGGGTTAGAAGGTCTGCGACTAGTACTCAAAATAAGATTTGGCTAATAGGTCGAAATATCATGCTCCGTTGTTTAGAGGTGTGAAGAAGGGGAAAAATAGCTAAAACTAAAATTGATAGGATTAGGGCTAAGACTCCTCCTAATTTATTAGGGATAGATCGTAGGATAGCATATGCGAATAGGAAGTATCATTCTGGTTTGATGTGAGGTGGGGTATTAAGGGGGTTGGCAGGTGCGTAGTTATCTGGGTCGCCGAGTAAGTCAGGGGAAAATAGTGCTAATAAAAGGAGGCATGCAATTAAAATAATAAATCCCAGGGCATCTTTAATTGTGTAGTAGGGGTGGAATGGGATTATATCAGAGTTGGAAGGAATTCCTGACGGGTTATTTGAGCCAGTTTCATGAAGAAAAAGTAAATGTACTATTACTAGTGCTGCAATGATGAATGGTAAGATAAAATGAAATGCGAAAAATCGGGTAAGTGTGGCTTTGTCTACTGAAAAGCCCCCTCAGATTCATTCGACTAGACTAGTACCAATGTATGGAATAGCTGAGAGAAGGTTAGTAATTACTGTTGCCCCTCAAAAGGATATTTGTCCTCATGGGAGGACATAGCCTATGAATGCGGTAGCTATAACTGCGAATAGTAGAATGATGCCAATATTTCAGGTCTCTAAATAGGTGTATGAGCCGTAATAAATTCCTCGACCAATATGCATATATAGGCAGATAAAAAATATAGATGCTCCGTTGGCGTGGAGATATCGGAGGAGTCAGCCGTAGTTTACATCACGGCAAATATGGGTTACAGATGAAAATGCTGTTGTTGTATCAGCTGTATAGTGTATAGAGAGGAAAAGACCAGTTAAGATTTGGATGATTAGGCAGAGTCCTAAAAGGGAACCAAAGTTTCATCAAGTAGAGATATTGGATGGAGCTGGAAGGTCCACTAGTGAGTGATTAATAATTTTTAGCAGAGGGTGTGTTTTACGAATGTTGGTCATTAAGTTCTTGTAGTTGAATAACAACGGTGATTTTTCAGGTCATTAGTCATGGTTAGAGGCCATGTAAGAACTATGATATATATTGTATTTTTATTAAGTGTAATATTTGTAGTTGGGTTTGTAGGTTTTTCTTCTAAGCCATCTCCAATTTATGGGGGGTTGGGATTAATTGTTAGTGGAGGGGTTGGTTGTGGGATTATTTTGAGTTTTGGGGGCTCTTTTTTAGGATTAATAATGTTTCTAATTTATTTAGGGGGGATATTAGTTGTGTTTGGGTACACGACTGCAATGGCGACTGAAGAGTACCCTGAGACATGGAGTTCAAATGTTGTAATTTTAAGCATATTAGTACTGGGTGTACTGTTTGAGTTAGGGCTAATTGTATATATAATTTTAAGTGATGAAGTAGAAGTTATAATTGAGTTTAAGAACATAGGAGATTGGGTGATTTTTGGAGAGGATGAAGCGGGTTTGATTCGTGAGGATTCTATAGGGGTAGCGGCTCTTTATAGTTATGGGAGCTGATTAATGGTTGTTGCAGGTTGATCTCTATTTGTAAGTATTTTTATTGTAATTGAGATTACTCGTGGAGGCTAAATTAAAATAAATAGGGTAAGGAGTAGGGAGATTAGGAAAGATAGGAAGTAGTACTTAATGAGTCCTTTTTGGGTTGAGAGAGTAGTTGAGGCTAAAATTTGGACGTATGAGATATTTTTTGGGATTGCTTTTTCGAGTCAGGCTATATCTAATAGTATAGTAGCCATATTTTGGCTTGTAGAAAGACTTATGTAGGGGAGAAGGCGGTGAATTGTTATGGGGAAGAAGCCTAGCATGTTTGAGAAATTAAAGGGGGCCGTTTTGGTATTTATTTTTAGATAAAAGCTTAGTTGGTTAAGTTCAATGGCAAGGATAAATCCTAGGAGTGTAATGATCAGGGCTGTCAGTTTAATATGAGTTGGTATAGTTATAGGAGGAGTATTATTTGGTTGAATCAGATTAGAAATTAGGAATCCAGCAAAAATACTTCCTAAGACAAGACGTTTAATAGAGTTAATAAGGAAAGGGTGGTTTTCGTTAATGGTAATGAGGGCAGGGTATCGGGGTTTTCCTAAGAGGGCGAAGAAGATAATTCGAGTGCTGTAAACAGCTGTTAAGGAAGTAGCAATGAGAGTGATAATTAGGGCTCAGGCGTTTGTATAAGACGTATTAGCAGATTCAATAATTAAGTCTTTTGAGTAAAAGCCTGTTAGAAACGGCATTCCGGTAAGGGCTAAACTACCAATTATGAGAGAGGAAGCTGTGAAGGGCATTGTTTTGTAAAGTCCTCCTATTTTTCGGATGTCTTGTTCATCATTAAGATTGTGAATAATGGATCCCGAACACAGGAATAATATAGCTTTAAAGAAGGCGTGAGTGCAGATATGAAGAAATGCCAGATAGGGTTGATTAATCCCAATTGTTACTATTATTAGTCCAAGTTGGCTTGAAGTTGAGAAGGCTACAATTTTCTTAATGTCATTTTGTGTGATAGCGCATAAAGCTGTAAACAGGGTGGTAATTGCTCCTAGACATAGAATTAGTGTTTGGGCTGTTATGTTATTTTCAAATAAGGGGTAAAAACGAATGAGGAGAAACACCCCTGCTACTACTATTGTGCTTGAGTGAAGTAGAGCTGAAACTGGGGTTGGTCCTTCTATTGCTGAGGGGAGTCAGGGGTGTAGGCCAAATTGAGCAGATTTTCCTGCGGCAGCTAGGATTAGACCAATTAATGGTAAGGTTGTAACGGTATTATTTGTAATAAAGATTTGTTGAAGTTCTCACGCGTTAAGGTGAATAGCGAATCATGCTATGGCTAGAATGAGGCCAATATCTCCAATACGGTTGTACAGCACTGCTTGTAAGGCTGCCGTGTTAGCATCTGCTCGGGCATGTCATCAGCTGATGAGGAGGAAAGATATAATTCCTACTCCTTCTCATCCGATGAATAGTTGAAAGAGATTATTAGCGGTAATTAGAATTAATATAGCGATGAGAAATATTAAGAGGTACTTGAAGAACTGATTAATTTTGGGGTCGGCGTGTATATATCATAGGGAAAACTCTATAATTGATCAGGTTACGAAAAGTGCAATTGGAAAGAATAGAATAGAGAAGTAGTCTAGTTTAAAGCTGGCTGTTAGTTTTAGGGTATGAATTGTTATTCAGTGTCAGTTAGACATTATTATTTCTTGACTTGTTGTAATAAATATTAGTATTGGAATAAGGCTAATTATGAATGCGTAAGACACTGAAGTTTTTACGTAATTAGGGTAATTTGTGTTGTTAAGAGAATTAGAAAAGGAAGCTAAAATAGGGAGGACTAGGATGATAATGGATAGGGTTATTGAAGTGGAAAATAAGTTAATTACTTTTATTTGGAGTTGCACCAATTTTTTGGCTCCTAAGGCCAACGGATTTCTTCTATCCTTTAAAAGTTAAGAAAGCCATGTTATTAGGCATGGAATCATGAATTAGCAGTTCTTGAATACTTTCTCGGTAAATAAGAAGAATAATTTTCTATTGTTAGATCCACAATCTAATGTTTTAGATTAAACTATATTTACAGAATGCTGAGCCTAAGATAATCTTTGGGTTAATAGTTAAGAGAAGTAGGGGAGAAAGGTGGAGTGTTATTAGAGTATTTTCTCGAGTAAATGTTGGTAAAATATTATTAGTATGATATGTAAATTTTCCTCGTTGGGTGGTTGTTAGCATGTAGAGAGAATAGAGTGCTGTAATTAGGGCGTTTATTCCTATTAAGATAATAGTAAAGCTAGATCAGGAGAGGGAAACTATTATAATGAGGAGCTCACCAATAAGATTAATGGTGGGTGGGAGAGCTAAGTTAGCGAGGCTGGCTAGTAATCATCAGGTTGCTATTAGGGGTAAGACTGTTTGAAGGCCTCGAGCTAGGAGTATAGTTCGGCTATGAATACGTTCGTAGTTGGAATTTGCTAAGCAGAATAGTAGAGAAGAAGTCAGTCCATGGGCAATTATAAGTGCAGAAGCTCCCATAAAGCTTCATGGGGTTTGAATTATAATTGCGATAATTACTAGGGCCATATGGCTAACTGAAGAGTAAGCAATGAGTGATTTTAAGTCTGTTTGTCGTAGACAGATAGAGCTAGTTATAATTATGCCTCAGAGTGATAATATAAGGAACGGATAGGCTATGTATCCTGTCATAGGGTGTAAAATGATGGTAATTCGTATTATGCCATAACCTCCAAGTTTTAGTAGAATGGCAGCTAGGACTATTGAGCCTGCAATGGGAGCTTCTACGTGGGCTTTAGGCAGCCAGAGATGAAGCCCATAAAGAGGTATTTTAACTAGAAATGCTATTATACACGCTAGTCACATTAATGAATTAGATCATGAGACTGGCAGTGGTTCATTTAGAAGCTGTATAAGTAAAAAGTTTAGAGATCCACTGACATTTTGTATATAGATTAAAGCAATTAAGAGTGGGAGGGATCCTATAAGGGTATAGAATAAAAAGTAAGTACCAGCATTAAGTCGTTCTGCTTGGTTACCTCATCGAGTAATAATAATTAGTGTAGGAATTAGTGTAGCTTCAAATAGGATATAAAATAAAATAAGTTCTATGGCTGAAAACGTCATGACTAAAAGTATTTGTAGGGAGATTAGAAGGGAGATATAAATTTTCTTTCGTAAGGGAGTTTCGTTATGCAGATGACGTTGACTTGCTAAGATTATTAGGGGTAGTAGTCAAATAGTTAATATTAAAAGAGGTGTTGATAAGGCGTCTGAAAAAAATGTTGTTGTGAAGTTTAAGTTGACTTCATTTGGTTGGTTTAACAGGGATAGAGCAGCGAGACTAATTAGCAGGCTATGAATAGTTGAATTAATTCAGATTTTGCTGTTTTTGGATCATCAAACAGTGGGGATAAGTATAATTGTAGGTGTAATAATTTTTAGCATTGAAGAAGATTAAGGTTTTGTACATAATCTATGCCATAAGTATTGGATACTATAACTAGCAGGGCCAGCCCAACGGCAGCTTCGCAGGCTGCAAATACTAGGAGAATAATTGGAAATATAAGAGAGAGGGTGAAGTGGGTGTTTAGGGCTACTAATGAAATTATAATAAAAAGTGACAATATTATTCCTTCTAAGCATAGGAGAGAAGATATGAGGTGGGATCGATAAACTAATATGCCTAGAAGCGCTAAGATATACGCTAGAAAGATATTAATGTAGATTGCGGGCATTTTGATAATTATGGTTTTACCATAGTCTAATGAGTCGAAATCATTTATTTTAGCTAAACTAATTATCATATTCAATTCACTCTAAGCCTTTTTGTACTCATTCGTAGGCAAGTCCTAAGGCTAGAATTGAGATTAGTAATAATGCTATAATTAGGACTATATTCAGGTTATCGTATTGGGTAGCTCATGGAAGAGGGAGGAGGAGAGCAATTTCTAGGTCAAATAGTAGAAAAGTAATGGCTACAAGGAAAAATTTTATTGAAAATGGAAGACGTGCTGAGCCTATAGGATCAAATCCGCATTCATAGGGGCTAGATTTTTCTGAGTAAATATTCAGTTGAGGAAGTCAGAATGCGATAGTTACTAGAATAAGTGAAATGGTAGTGTTAAATAGTAGAACTAGAATTAGATTAATTACTCTTTCTTGGGTTTAACCAAGGCTAGCTGATTGGAAGTCAGACGTACTTATTAATACTAAAAGAGTAAGATCCTCATCAATAAATTGATACATATAGGAATAGTCAGACTACATCAACGAAGTGCCAGTATCATGCGGCTGCCTCAAAACCAAAATGGTGATTTGATGTAAAGTGAAAATTAAATTGTCGTAGAAGACAGACTGTTAAGAAAGTTGATCCAATAATTACATGAAGGCCATGAAATCCTGTGGCTATAAAGAAAGTTGAGCCATAAACTCCGTCTGAAATGGTAAAAGATGTTTCGTAGTATTCGGATGCTTGAAGGAGTGTGAAGTATAGCCCGAGTAAGATAGTAATAGCTAGGGCTTGTTGTATGTTTTTGCGGTTTCCTTCTATTAAGCTGTGGTGGGCCCAGGTGATTGAGACTCCGGAGGCCAGGAGTACTGATGTATTCAGTAAGGGTACTTCAAGGGGATTGAGTGGATTGATACCTGTTGGGGGTCAACATCCTCCTAGTTCAGGGGTGGGGGCTAGGCTTGAGTGGTAGAAGGCTCAGAAGAAACCTGCAAAAAAGAAGACCTCTGAAATAATAAATAGAATTATTCCATAACGTAAGCCTTTTTGGACGATGGGGGTATGATGTCCTTGAAATGTACCTTCTCGTACGATATCTCGTCATCATTGGTATATAGTGAGTGTATTTGTTGTTAGTCCAATTAGTAAAAGGACAAGAGAATTAAAGTGAAACCATATGGCTAAGCCGGATGTCATTAGAAGGGCTGACAAGGCCCCCGTAAGTGGTCATGGGCTGGGGTTTACTATATGATAGGCATGGGTTTGGTGTGTCATTAGGAATTATCATGTAGATATAAGCTTACTAAGAGTGTAAAGACATAGGCTTGGATTAAGGCCACGGCAAATTCTAGGATTGTAAGGAGAATAAGGATAATGAATGTGATTATAGCTGTAGCAGGACTAATAGAAATTAGGGCTAAGGCTGCCCCTCCAATAAGATGTATAAGCAAGTGACCTGCTGTAATGTTGGCGGTGAGTCGTACAGCTAGGGCTATTGGTTGAATAAATAGACTGATTGTCTCAATAATCACTAGTATGGGAATAAGGGGTGCGGGTGTTCCTTGTGGAAGGAAGTGAGCTAGTGAGGCTTTAGTTTTATAGCGGAATCCTGTGATTACCGCTCCAGCTCATAGTGGGATGGCTATTCCTAGATTTATTGATAGTTGAGTGGTAGGGGTGAATGAATGGGGAAGCAGTCCTAAGAGGTTAGTTGAGCCAATAAATATAATTAGGGAAATTAATATTAAAGATCAGGTCCGTCCTTTGGGTGAGTGTATTATTATTATTTGTTTTAGAATTAATTGTGCTAATCATTGTTGAGTGGAAATAAGGCGATTATTAATCAGGCGGGAGGGAGAAGGGAATAATAACGTTGGGAACATAATAATTAGCATTACAGCTGGAATTCCTATTATTGTAGGGGTAATGAAAGAAGAGAATAGATTTTCGTTCATTTTGTTTCTCATGGGGAGGAGAGAGAAGTGGATTTGGATGGAGTTGATACAGGATTTATATAATATTCATATTTATAAAATTTAAGTTGAATAAGCATAAATAAAGAAATGATTATACTAATGATAGTAATAAATCATGTGGATGTATCAAGTTGTGGCATTCATTATGGAGAGTTTAATACCTCTCATCTTTAGCTTAAAAGGCTAATGCTAGTTTAGCTTCATAATGAAATTAAATTATAGATAAGGATCAATTTTCAAAGTACTTGAGTGGCACTATTTCAAGCACAATAGGCATAAAGCTATGATTTGAACCACAGATCTCTGAACATTGTCCATAGAAAAGTCCTGGACGAGTTGAGATAAGTGTAGCTTGGTTTAAACGTCCAGGGATTGCATCTGTTTTTAATCCTAATGAAGGAACGGCTCATGAGTGGAGGACATCTTCTGATGAGATTAGTATACGAATAGGTAGTTCTATAGGGAGAATAACTCGATTATCAACTTCTAAAAGTCGAAGGTCACCTGGGTTTAAATCAGATGTTGGTACTATATAAGAGTCAAAGCTTAGGTCCTCGTAATCTGTATATTCATAACTTCAATATCATTGGTGTCCTATGGTTTTTACGGTTAAAGAGGGGCTATTAATTTCATCCATCATATATAGGATTCGTAGGGAGGGAAGTGCAATTAAAATTAAGATAATGGCGGGAAGAATAGTTCAAATTGTTTCTACTTCCTGAGCGTCTATAGTACTCGTGTGTGTAAGTTTCGTTGTTAATATAAGTGAAATAATGTATAGAACTAATGAGCTAATAAGGAAAACAATTATTAGGGTGTGGTCATGAAAATGAAGTAATTCTTCTATAATAGGTGAGGAAGCATCCTGAAAGCCTAGTTGGAAGGGGTATGCCATGAAGACATACAGGGGTTTAACCTATAAATTAACTTTGACAAAGTTATGTAATAATTTTACTAATATCTTATGGAGAAAGATATAATGGTTATGGGGCTGGCTTGAAACTAGCTTTAGGGGGTTCAATTCCTTCCTTTCTCGGTTAAGCTTTAACATATGCAGGTTCTTCAAATGTATGATATGGGGGAGGGCAGCCATGGAGTCATTCTAAGTTTGTAGGGGTTAATTCAATAGTTTTAACCTCTCGCTTAGAAGCAAAGGCTTCTCAGATTATGAAAATTATAATTATTACGGCAGTTAGTGAAATAAAGGATCCTATAGATGAAATTGTGTTTCATATAGTATAAGCATCTGGGTAGTCTGAGTATCGTCGAGGTATTCCGGAAAGTCCAAGGAAATGTTGAGGGAAGAAGGTTAAGTTTACTCCCACAAATATAACGGTGAAATGAATTTTAGCTCAGGTTTGGTCTAAAGTATATCCTGAGAATAGAGGGAATCAGTGAGCAAATCCACCTATAATTGCAAATACAGCTCCTATAGATAAGACGTAGTGAAAATGGGCTACTACGTAATATGTGTCATGAAGGACAATATCTAGGGAAGAGTTAGCTAACACAATCCCTGTTAATCCTCCTACTGTGAATAAGAAAATAAAGCCCAGGGCTCATAGCATAGCAGGGGATCATTTAATATTTCCTCCGTGTAGGGTTGCTAATCAGCTAAATACTTTTACTCCTGTTGGAATAGCAATAATTATTGTTGCGGATGTAAAATAAGCTCGTGTGTCTACATCTATACCAACTGTAAATATATGGTGAGCTCAAACAATAAATCCTAGAAAACCAATTGATATTATTGCTCAAACTATTCCTATATAGCCAAATGGTTCTTTTTTGCCAGAGTAATAAGTAACGATGTGGGAGATTATTCCAAATCCTGGAAGAATTAGGATGTAAACTTCGGGGTGTCCAAAAAATCAAAATAAGTGTTGATAAAGGATAGGGTCGCCTCCTCCTGCAGGGTCGAAGAAGGTAGTATTAAGGTTTCGATCTGTTAAGAGCATTGTAATACCAGCAGCTAAAACAGGTAATGAAAGGAGAAGAAGAACCGCTGTAATAAGGACGGACCATACGAATAGAGGGGTTTGATACTGAGATATGGCAGGGGGTTTTATATTAATAATAGTTGTAATAAAATTAATTGCTCCAAGAATGGATGACACCCCGGCCAGGTGTAGGGAAAAAATAGTTAAATCGACGGAAGCTCCTGCATGAGCTAGGTTACTGGCTAGTGGTGGATATACGGTTCAGCCGGTTCCTGCCCCGGCTTCAACTATTGATGAGGCTAGTAGAAGGAGAAAAGAAGGGGGGAGAAGTCAGAAGCTTATGTTATTTATACGTGGAAAGGCTATATCAGGGGCTCCAATTATTAGCGGAACAAGTCAGTTCCCAAACCCTCCAATTATAATAGGTATTACCATAAAGAAAATTATAACAAAGGCATGAGCAGTTACAACTACATTGTAGATTTGATCATCCCCAAGTAAAGTTCCTGGCTGGCCTAATTCCGCTCGAATTAGCAGGCTTAAAGCTGTGCCCACTATTCCAGCTCAAGCGCCAAATAAGAGATATAAAGTTCCAATATCCTTATGATTGGTAGAGAATAACCAACGGTTAATGAACATAAGTAGGGGAAAAGTGTATGGTAAAATGGCTGAGTAAGCATTAGACTGTAAATCTAAAGACAGGGGTTTAAGCCCCTTTTTACCAAGTCCTGAGGTGAAACATGACATGTTGAATTGCAAATTCAAAGAAGCAGCTTCAATTCTGCCGGGACTTCTCCCGCCTTTTTCCCCCTTATCGGCGGGAGAAGTAGATTGAAGCCAGTTGAATAGGGTATTTAGCTGTTAACTAAAATTTCGTGGGGTTAGATCCCACCAGTCTAGGGGGATTTAGCTTAAATAAAGCGTCTGATTTGCGTTCAGGAGATGTAAAGTGAATTTGCAGTCCTTAAGCAGGAATTAAGTAAAGTTACTTGCTTAGAGCTTTGAAGGCTCTTGGTCTATGTAATCCTAAATTCCTGAGCTAGTTTAGTACTGAAAGTAATGGTGTAAGAGGAAGTAATATTGTTGATAATATGGTTAATGGGGCTACGAGTAGTATACGTTTCGTTGGCTCAAATTGTCATTTAATTTTTAGATTGTTAGTTGTTGGGAATATTGTTAGTGAAGAAGAGTAAATTAGTCGGAGATAGAAGTATAGGTTTAATAGGGCTAGGGTAGCTATTATTGTGGGTATAATAATATTATTGTTTTTTGTCAACTCTTGAATAATAATTCATTTGGGAGTAAAGCCTGATAGTGGAGGAAGGCCTCCTAGTGATATGAGAATTATTAGAATAGTTAAGGTTATAAAGGGTATTTTATTTCATGTTTGTGAAAGTGAGAGGGTTGTTGTGCATGTGCATAAAATAAGTATTATGAATAGGGGAATTGTGATTACAATATAAATAATAAGGTTAAGAATTATAATGTCTGGGTTAAATGTGACGATTGCTGCTATTCAGCCTATGTGGCTAATAGACGAATATGCTAAAATCTTACGGAGTTGGGTTTGATTTAGTCCACCTCAGCCTCCAATTATAATTGATAGAATAGCTGTCAGTATAAGTATAGTTGAGTTAACAGATGGAGAAATTTGATACAGGATAGAGAGGGGGGCTATTTTTTGTCATGTTAGAAGGATGAGGCCTGATTTTAGTGAGACTCCTTGGGTTACTTCTGGAACTCAGAAATGAAAGGGCGCTATACCTAATTTTATAATTAATGCTAGCGTGATTATAGTAGGGGAAAAGTAGTTTTGTGAATTTATTATAGTCCATTGGCCCGTGTCAAGAATGTTTAGTGTAATAGCTATTATAAGGATTATTGATGCTGTAGCTTGGGTTAGAAAATATTTCGTTGCTGCTTCTGTTGATCGTGGTGTTGCCTTATTCATTAAGATTGGAATAATAGCGAGTATATTTATTTCTAGGCCAATTCATATTGTCAGTCAATGAGAGCTAATGACTGTGATTATTGTACCTATGAACAAGGTGAATATAATAATTATTAGGATAAGAGGATTAATTAGTACGGGAAGGATATAAACCAACATTTTCGGGGTATGGGCCCGATAGCTTGTTTAGCTGACCTTACTATAGAATTTAGTGTACTTGGTAGCACGGAGGATTTTGAGTTCTTAAGAGTAGGTTCGAGGCCTATGATTCTAGAAATAAGAGGGTTTAAACCTCTATTATTTACTCTATCAAAGTAACTCTTTTATCAGACATATTTCTATTATATATAGGGTGGGATGCTGGAGAGCATAATGGGTATGGAGATGTGTCATATACATAAAGCTAGAGTAAGAGGTAGGAAATTTTTTCATAAAAGGTGCATAAGTTGATCATAACGGAATCGAGGGTATGATGCTCGGATTCATAAAAATAGCATAGTTAGTAAAAGGGTTTTTAGGGCAAAGTTAATTGTAAATATTTCTGGGTTTATATGGCTATGAAATGAGCCTAAAAATAAGATAGTTGTGAGGGCATTTATTATAATAATATTAGTATATTCTGCTAGGAAAAACAGGGCAAAGGGGCCTCCTGCGTATTCAACATTAAATCCTGAGACTAGTTCGGATTCTCCTTCGGTTAAATCAAAGGGTGCTCGGTTTGTTTCGGCTAGGGTTGAAATGAATCATATTATGGCCAAGGGTCATGTGGGGAGGAGCATTCATATGTATTCTTGTGTTGTAATGAGTGTTGAGAGAGTAAATGATCCATTTATTAAAAGAATGCATAGCAAGATAATTGCTAAAGTTACCTCGTAGGAAATGGTTTGTGCTACTGCTCGCAGTGCTCCAAATAATGCGTATTTTGAGTTGGATGCTCATCCCGATCATAGAATTGAGTAGACTGCCAGGCTGGAAGTAGCTAAAATAAATAGAACTCCTATGTTTAAATTGATTAAGGGATAGGGCATGGGGATGGGTAATCATATTGAGAGGGCTAGGGATAAGGCTAAGGTAGGGGCAATAATAAAGAGGAGGGGGGAGGATGTTAGTGGGCGAAGGGGTTCTTTAATAAATAGTTTAATAGCGTCAGCGATTGGTTGAAGGAGGCCATACGGTCCAACAATATTTGGGCCTTTGCGAAGTTGTATATAGCCTAGGATTTTTCGTTCAACGAGAGTTAGAAAGGCTATGGCTAGAAGAATTGGTAGAATTAGTAGAAGAATGTTGACTAAGAACATGTTATTAAGGAGAGGAGTTGAACCTCTGATTATAAAGTTTTAAGTTTTATGCAATTACCGGGCTCTGCCACCTTAATAAACCCTAGTCTTGGGTATAATTTAAGTAAGTCTACTAGATTAAGATTATTTCATCTTTTAAAGCTTAAAGCTCTGTTTAACAGTGGGCTTTATTTCTCTTGTCCTTTCGTACTGGGAGAAATACTTAATAGATAGAAACCGACCTGGATTTCTCCGGTCTGAACTCAGATCACGTAGGACTTTAATCGTTGAACAAACGAACCTTCAATAGCGGTTGCACCATTAGGATGTCCTGATCCAACATCGAGGTCGTAAACCCTATTGTCGATGGGAACTCTATAATAGGATTGCGCTGTTATCCCTAGGGTAACTTGTTCCGTTGATCAAATATTCTTGGGTCAATTTATGATTTAAGTGCTATGACTTGTAGGGTCTAGGCTATAATCATTCGGAGGTTGATTTGTACTCCGAGGTCACCCCAACCAAAATTTTTAGCCCAGGAGGAATCCTTGTTAGGCTCATATTGAGTGAATTTTAGGAAAGTTTTGGGCTAAATAATTGAAGCTCCATAGGGTCTTCTCGTCTTATTGTTGCATCCCCGCCTCTTCACGGGGAGGTCAATTTCACTGATTGGAAGAAAGAGACAGTTAAACCCTCGTGTTGCCATTCATGCGAGTCCCTAATTAAGGAACAAGTGATTATGCTACCTTTGCACGGTCAGGATACCGCGGCCGTTGAACGTGTGTCACTGGGCAGGCAGTGCCTCTAATACTAGTAATGCTAGAGGTGATGTTTTTGGTAAACAGGCGGGGTTAAGGTTTGCCGAGTTCCTTTTTCTTCTTTTGATCTTTCCTTTTAGCACACCTGTGTTGGGTTAACAGTAAAAGATAATAGCAGTTAAATCTATGGTTTTATTTATTATGTTTGTTAACTATCAGTGGGCATCCGGTCTGATATATGCTTGTGCAAGGAGAATAATATTCTTGTTACTTATATTAGCATTGTTTCTTCTATAAATTTATAGATTAGTCCAGTTAAATTGAAATAAGAGTTCGTTTATTAATTATTTGAATTAAGTTATTTAAGTTTGTTGAGCTTTAACGCTTTCTTAATTGATGGCTGCTTTTAAGCCAACTATGGATGTTAATTAACTTACTCATTATAAAAGGCTGTATCCTATCTCTAAAGAGCTGTCCCTCTTTAGACTAACATTAAAATCTTCATTAGGGATTTTAGTCCTTTGAGAGAGATTTTAAGTTGAACTAAAATTCTATTTCTGGACAACCAGCTATCACCAGGCTCGTTTGGCTTTTCACCTCTATCTATAAGTCTTCCCACCATTTTGCAACATGGACGGGTACGTTCTAGCAACTGCTCGTAGATAGCTCGTCTGGTTTCGGGGTTTTTAACTAAAATTCTTTTTGCTAAAGATCTTCTGGCTAACTCATTATGCAAAAGGTAAGAGTGTTAATCTCTGCTTTCTTATGCTGTCAATAATTCTTTCATCTTTCCCTTACGGTACTTTTTCTATGGCGCCTGAAATAAATTTCTATCTCCTATACTTTAAATATAAGGTGAATGTTTTAGTTTAATAAATTTTTATGGTTTAATGGAATTATATAGGGCTAGCGTTGGCTCAGAGTGGTCAGTTATATGAAATCTCTTGGGTGTAAGCCAAGTGCTTTAGATTAAGCTACACTCTGGAATATCCAAGCACACTTTCCAGTATGCTTACCTTGTTACGACTTATCTCCTCTTATATTAATTTTTTTATAATTATGAAATATTAGTAATTTAATATTTGAGGAGGGCGACGGGCGGTGTGTGCATGCTTTATGGCCTAGTTCAATCAAGCTCTCTATTCTTAATTTACTACTAAATCCTCCTTTAGCCTCGGATTTCATAGGGGCCTCCGTATATTCTATTTTAGAAAATGTAGCCCATTGCTTTCCACTCTATAGGCTACACCTTGACCTAACGTTTTTATGATGGTAATTATGCTTACTTTTATTCCTTTTTAGGGTTTGCTGAAGATGGCGGTATATAAGCTGAGTTGGCAAAGAGTGGTAAGGTTTAGCGGGGTTTATCGATTATAGAACAGGCTCCTCTAGGTGGGTATAAAGCACCGCCAAGTCCTTTGAGTTTTAAGCTCTGGCTTGTAGTTCTCTGGCGAATAATTTTGTTATGGATTTATTAAGGTTTAAGGCTAAGCATAGTGGGGTATCTAATCCCAGTTTGGGTCTTAGCTATCGTGTGCTCAAAAGATTCTAAAATCGCTTTCGTTGCTGGTTTTGTTTATGACTAGTACTTTTTACAGTTTGGTCAATATTTGATTTTATTTTTGTTTACTTCTAAACACGCTTTACGCCGAAATTTATTAACTTGGGTTAATCGTATGACCGCGGTGGCTGGCACGAAATTTACCAACCCTCATAATAACATAACTTAGTCGAACTTTCGTTCATTGCTAAATTTTTATCACTGCTGTATCCCTTGGGGGCGTGGTTGAGCAAGGCATCATGAGCTACTTTTAGTGTGCTTAATACCTGCTCCTCTTTATCTGTTTAGATGTTAAGGGCATTCTCACTGGTATGAGGAGTCTTGCATGTGTAAATTTGTTATTAGTTAATATAAAGGCCAGGACCAAACCTTTATGTTCATGGGGTCAGGGGACCCATCTAAGCATTTTCAGTGCTTTGCTTTGTATTAAGCTACATTAACTCTAAATGTCTCAAACCATAGATTTTAAGTTTTTGTCAATACGGACAAGTCTGTTGAAAGAAATACAGATACTTAAGTATTATGCCAGTTCTAAAAGGTGCTTTTAAGTTGCAAAACTAGTGTTTTAAGGCTTAGAATTCTTAGGGACTAGGAAAATTCTAATTGAGTTTAGTTAGAAAAAAAATGTTAAATTTCATTGGTTAAGTAATTGTTATATAGTGACGCTTGTTTTTGGGGTTTGGCAAGCATAAGCACATATAACTATATTCATTGTTTTAAGCAATGAATTTACTTAAGGGGGAGGGGGGGTTTGTGGAGATAATCAAGTGTTATGGAGAAGAGTTGTGTGTAGGTGCGTATGCGTATGCGTATGCGTATGCGTATGCGTATGCGTATGCGTATGCGTATGCGTATGCGTATGCG